TATTTTTTTTATACATGTCAAAGTTATGGAAAAAAAAAAATATCTTTTTCGTTTCCACCTAGTTTATCCACTTTTTTGGAAATGATACAAAGAAAGATACCCTTCTCAATAATAGAAAAAGATGAATTATACAATCATTGGGTTTATACTAATCAAGAAAAAAAGAATAATCTAAACAATGAGTTGATAAATCGAATTGAAGCTTTAGACAAAAGATCTATTTCTGTTGATATACTAGAAAAAAAAATTCGATTGTGTAATGAGGGGAATAAAAAAGAATACTTGCACCAAATATATGATCCTTTCTTGAATGGGTTGCATCGTGGAAGAATCAAAAAATTTCTTTCACCTTTAATTAGAAATGAAATTTTAATAGAAAGTTTTATAGAAAGAAATAAAATTCATGTTCTCTTTCTTACTGATACGGATCGCCGAAAATTGGAACAGAAAAGAGAACGATTTGAAAAAAAAACATTATCAAAAAAAAGAAGGTATTTCTTGACTTTAATCAGTCAACTTGCTAGAGAAAGAGAATCAAACTTGAATTTGAAAGTTTCCTTTTTATTTTTAGAACAAGAAAGAATGGATTCCGAAAAGGAAACAAAATTTTTTAAATTTTTATTCGATGCAATTAGAACTGATACTAAAAATAAAAAAAGAAAAAAAAAAATTATTGGAATAAAAGAAATCAGTAAAAACGTCCCTCGATGGTCATTCAAATTAATCAATGAATTAGAACAACAGGAAGGAGAGGGTGAAGAAGAAGTACCCATTGATTATCAGATTCGTTCAAGAAAAGCCAAACGTGTAGTGATTTTTACTGATAATCGGCGAAATAATGATAATAAAGATATTACAAATCCTGATAAAACAGACGAAGTGGCTTTGATACGCTATTCGCAACAATCGGATTTTCGTCGAGACATAATCAAAGGGTCTATGCGAGCACAAAGACGTAAAACAGTTATTGGGGAACTCTTTCAAGCAAATGCGCATTCTCTCCTCTTTTTGAACAGAATATACAAACCACACCTTCTTTTTTTTGATACCTCCGGGGTAATGAAACTCATTTTTCGAAACTGGATGGGAGAGGGAACAGAACTAAAAATTTCAGATTATATAGAAGAAAAAAAAGAGAAAGACAAAAAAGAAGAGAACAAAAGAAAGGAAAAAGCACGAATAGAAATAGCGGAAGCCTGGGATACTATCCCATTCGCACAAGCAGTAAGAGGTTTAATGTTAATAACTCAATCGACTCTTAGAAAATATATTCTATTACCTTCATTAATAGTAGCTAAAAATATTATCCGTATACTACTATTGCAATTTCCTGAATGGTCTGAGGATTTCAAGGAATGGAATAGAGAAATACATATTAAATGCACCTATAATGGTGTTCAATTATCAAAAAGAGAATTTCCAAAAAATTGGTTACTAGACGGCATTCAGATAAAAATACTGTTTCCTTTCTGTCTGAAACCTTGGTACGGATCTAAGTTAGGGTCTTCTTATATAGATCGAATGAAAAAGAAAGGGCAAAAAGATGATTTTTCTTTTTTAACAGTTTGGGGAATGGAGACTGAACTTCCTTTTGGTTCTCCCCGAAAACGGCCTTCCTTTTTTGGACCTATTTTAAAGAAACTCGAAAAAAAAATTGGAAACTTAAAAAAAAAATATTTTCTAATTCTACAAGTTTTAAAAGCAAGAACAAGATTTTTTCTAACTATCTCAAAAAAAACAAACAAATGGTTTAGCAAAAGTATTCTATTTTTAAAAATAATAATAAAAGAAATTTCAAAAATAAAAAGAATTCTATTTAGTAGATTGAAAGAAGTAGATAAATCAAGCGAAACGAAAAAAGAAAAAGATTCTATAATGCGTAATCAAATAATTCATGAATCCGTGAATCAAATTAGATCTACAAGTTGGACAAATTATTTACTGACAGAAAAAAAAACGAACGATCTAACTGATAGAACAAGTACAATTAGAAAAAAAATAGAAAAAATTACAAAAGAAAAAAAAAAAGTGATTCCAGGAATAAATCTTAGTCCTAATACTAATAAAAGTAGTTCTAATGTTAAAAGATTCGAATTCCCAAAAACTATTTGGCAAATATTAAAAAGGCGCAGCGCTCGATTAATTCATAAATTTTATTTTTTTATAAAATTTTTCATTGAAAAGATATACATAGATATACTTCTATCTATGATTAATATTCCCAGAATGCATACAAAACTTTTTCTTGAATCAACAAAAACTCTTATTGATAAACCCATTTTAAATATTCAAAAAAATCATGAAAAAGGTAATAAAACTAATGAAACGAAAATTGACTTTATTTCAACTATACAAAAATCCTTTTATAATATTAGTAATAATAATTCACAGAGTGTTGATGGATTATCCTCCTTCTCACAAGCATATGTATTTTACAAATTGTCACAAATCCAAGTTCTTAAATTAAACAAGTTAAGATCTATTCTTGAATATCACGGAA